CAGAGAATAGTTTAGTTCAGAACTCTGGCTTTGGGAGCCAGGGGTGAGAGTTAAAATCTCTCTTCTCTGGGTGCTAAGGGTTTGGGGCGGTCCGGGGCCCCCTGGGCCCCCCTGGGCCCCCCTGGGCCCCCCGTAAGTGCTGAAGCCTGCTTCGTGAGGCCTTAGGGGGGTATTTAACCCCCGATCTTCGGATTACAAGACCGATGCTTTTAAATTAAGCTACTAGGGCAGGCTAATTTCAGTGCTTTATTCTCCACCCACCCTGCTAGTGGTATAAAAACGAGAAACAGTGCAAAGTAAAGGGCGGATGCAACTTGTCCAATAATAATAAATGGGTGTTCTACTGGTATGCCGCCAATTCACGTCAGGATAATTATGTCCGCCACTAGAGTTCAGAACAAGAATTGGGTGATTGGGCGGAATGTTAGTCCTCGTAGCTTGGAGGTGTGGAGGAGAGGTACAACTATTAAGACCAGAATAGAAAACAGTAGTGCAAGTACACCACCAAGCTTGTTTGGGATAGATCGTAGGATGGCATAGGCGAACAGGAAATATCACTCTGGTTTAATGTGCGGTGGCGTGACTAGTGGGTTGGCGGGGGTGAAGTTTTCTGGGTCCCCCAGCAGGTTCGGAGAAAATAGTGCTAAAAGTATAAGTAAAAAAAGTATAATTACGAAGCCAAGTAAGTCCTTATATGTGAAGTATGGGTGGAAGGGGATTTTGTCTGCGTCTGAGTTGAGCCCAATCGGGTTATTTGATCCAGTTTCATGTAAAAATAGGAGGTGTAAGATGGTTATAGCAGCAATTACAAATGGGAATAGAAAGTGAAATGCGAAGAATCGCGTAAGTGTTGCGTTATCTACTGAGAATCCGCCTCAAATCCATTGGACTAGGACATCACCTACGTATGGCACAGCGGACAGGAGATTTGTAATTACTGTAGCACCTCAAAAAGACATTTGACCCCATGGCAGGACATACCCTACGAAGGCCGTCATCATAACAAGAAGTAGAAGAACTACACCAATATTTCAGGTTTCTTTGTAGAGGTAAGATCCGTAGTATAGGCCTCGGGCAATATGTAAATAAATGCAGATAAAGAAGAACGATGCTCCGTTGGCGTGTACATTACGGATTAGTCAGCCATAATTTACGTCCCGGCAAATATGGACTACTGATGAGAATGCGGTTGAAATGTCTGAGGTATAGTGTATGGCTAGGAATAGGCCGGTTAGGATTTGAGTGGCTAGGCATAGCCCTAGAAGAGAGCCAAAGTTTCATCATGCTGAGATGTTGGATGGTGCTGGCAGGTCAACTAGTGCACTGTTAGCAATTTTAATTAGGGGGTGAGTCTTTCGTAGGCTTGCCATGATGGTTCTTGTAGTTGAATAACAACGGTGGTTCTTCAAGTCATTGGTCTCGGTTAAAATCTGAGCAAGAATTATGACCTATCTTATGTTTGTGTTACTAATAGCTTTGGTTGTAGGATTAGTCGCTGTCGCTTCAAATCCCGCACCATATTTTGCTGCGCTTGGCCTAGTGGTCGCAGCTGGGGTCGGATGTGGGGTTTTGGTTGGCCATGGAGGTTCTTTTTTGTCACTGGTACTTTTCTTAATTTACTTAGGGGGGATACTGGTAGTCTTTGCTTATTCGGCAGCCTTGGCTGCTGAGCCTTTCCCAGAGGCTTGAGGTAGCCGTTCTGTCTTGGGGTATGTTGTAATCTATCTGGTAATAATCAGCTTAGCAGCGGGGCTATTATGGGGAGGTTGATACGAGGGTTCATGGGTGACGGTGGATGGATTAAAAGAATTTTCTGTTCTACGAGGGGACATTAGTGGTGTAGCTGTAATATATTCGTCCGGTGGGGGCCTGTTAGTTTCCTGTGCATGGGTGCTGCTGCTGACGTTGCTTGTTGTTTTAGAATTAACCCGTGGTTTAAGTCGTGGGACTCTCCGTGTGGTTTAAAGGAGGATTGCGATAACCGCCAAGACTAGGGTTAGGAGGAAGATGGTAAGATACGTCTTGATTATTCCTCGTGCAATATTCCCTGTGACCTTTGTCATAGTTGCTTGGGTTAGTGCCACGCCTTTTGGTCCAATGGCTTCAAGTCATGTCTTGTCGAGTTGAGTGGCAGCTGATTGTCCGAGGGTGAGTTTGGCTTTAGGGAAAAGACGGTGAACAGTTGAAGGAAAAAACCCGAGCATATTAGAAAAGTGATGGGTAGTAATAGTAGGGGTAATTTTTATTTGTTTGTTTGTTAAGCTCGCTAATTCGATGGCCACCAGAAGTCCCATGATTGTCACTACAAGGGCTGCTATCTTCAAGATAGCAGGTATTGTCATAACGGGTGCTTTCATGGGGAGGAAGTTTTGTGTAATAATAAGCCCCGCAATGATGCTTCCCCAGGCAAGTCGTTTAATAGAATTAATCACCAGTGGATTATTTTCATTAATTGGGGCTAGGGGTAGGAACCGTGGGGTTCCTATAATTACAAAGTACACTAATCGAAAGCTATACACTGCTGTGAATGAGGTGGCGATTAGTGTAAGAGTTAGGGCCCAGGCGTTGAGATAAGAGGTGTTGAGGGCTTCAATAATTGCGTCTTTCGAGAAGAATCCAGCCAGAAAGGGGGTTCCTGTAAGAGCCAGGCTGCCAATGGTGAAGTAGGTTGAGGTGTTAGGCATAATATTAAATAAGCCCCCCATCTTTCGGATGTCCTGCTCATCGTTTAGGCTATGAATAATTGATCCGGAGCATAGAAATAGCATGGCTTTGAAGAAAGCGTGGGTGGAGATGTGAAGGAATGCTAGTTGGGGCTGGTTTAGGCCAATAGTGACCATCATCAAGCCTAGCTGGCTCGACGTCGAAAAGGCTACAACTTTCTTGATATCATTTTGGGTTAGGGCGCAGGTGGCTGTAAATAATGAGGTTAATGCTCCGAGGCAGAGGCATGTTGTTAAAGCCAGGGTATTATCTTCTATGAGAGGATGAAGACGGATGAGGAGAAAGATACCAGCAACAACTATAGTACTTGAGTGAAGTAGGGCAGATACTGGCGTAGGGCCCTCCATGGCAGATGGGAGCCATGGATGGAGGCCAAATTGGGCTGACTTCCCGGTGGCCGCTAGAATAAGTCCTATTAAGGGAATCGTTATGTCGAAGCTTTTTGACAAGGTAAAAATTTGTTGAATTTCTCAGGAGTTAAGGTTTATTGCAAATCAAGCTATGGTTATAATGAGTCCGATATCYCCGACTCGATTATAGATAACAGCCTGAAGGGCTGCTGTATTAGCATCCGCTCGGCCATGTCATCATCCAATAAGCAGGAATGATATAATTCCCACCCCCTCTCATCCAATAAATAATTGAAATATGTTGTTGGCTGTAACTAGGATAATTATGGCTACTAAAAATGTAAGGAGATATTTAAAAAACCGGTCAATATTAGGGTCAGAGTGCATGTACCATAGTGCAAATTCTAGAATTGATCAGGTGACGTAAAGAGCAATTGGGACGAAAATCAATGAGTAGTGGTCAAACTTAAAGCTGATGTTAATATCAAATGTTTGAGTATTCATTCATTGTCAGTTTGTAATGATACCTTCTGTTTTCAGGTTAAGGAACACTATAAGAGGTAAAAGGCTAATAAAAAATGCGGAGCTAACGGCAGTTTTGGATATCTCTGCTATGTTATGTTTTTCTCGAGCAGGGTCGAATGTAGTAAGTAGGGGGTAAATGAGGATGAAGAAAATTAGGAGGAGGGAGGAGTGTACGATCAGTGTCATTTTAGCTTTCACTTGGATTTGCACCAAGAGTTTTTGGTTCCTAAGACCAATGGATGGACTATTATCCTTTGAGAGCACAAGGAAGCCTCGGATTTTAACCGCGGGGGGTAAGGATTAGCAGTACTTACTATTTTCTGTTCTCCCTTGGTGAGTAAGAGGATTTTAACCCCTGTCTTTAGAATCACAATCTAACATTTTGGTTAAACTATACCTACAATAACATCACCCTCACATAAGTTCTGGTTTTGCTACTAGGAGAATGATGGGAGCCAGATGTAGCGTCACTAATAAGTGTTCCCGAGTGTGGAATGGTTGGAGTCCTACAATATGGTTTGGGGTTGGGCCTCGTTGTGATATAAGAAACATATATAAGGAATAGCTGGCTGTAATCAATGTTCCTAACCCGGTGAGTAGAACAGTTCATGGGGACCAGCCAAATAGGGTTGTAATAATCATGATTTCTCCTATAAGGTTAGGGAGAGGGGGTAGTGCTAAGTTCGCTAGATTAGCGATGAATCATCATACCGCAGCTAGTGGAAAAATCACCTGTAGTCCTCGGGCAAGAATTATTGTTCGGCTGTGAGTTCGCTCGTATGCTGTATTGGCCAGGCAAAATAGTGCTGAGGATACGAGCCCGTGAGCGATTATTAAAATGATTGCTCCTGAAAACCCTCATGGGGTTTGAATTAGGATGCCTCCTGCTACCAATCCTATATGACCCACAGATGAGTAGGCAATTAGTGATTTTAGGTCTGTTTGCCGAAGGCAAATTGACCCAGTCATGATTACACCTCAGAGGGCTAAAATAATAAATGGATAGGCAAGCCCTTTTGACAGAGGGTCTAGAATTACTATTATTCGCATTATTCCGTAGCCACCTAACTTTAATAGGACTGCCGCTAGCACCATTGACCCCGCTACGGGGGCCTCTACGTGCGCTTTTGGTAACCAAAGGTGGACTCCATATAAGGGTATCTTGACTAAAAATGCAATTAGACAACCGGCTCACCAAATCATATGGCCTCAGGAGTTGAGTTGTATAGGTTGCGAATATTGAAGTATAAGTATTGATAAGGTACCTGTGGATTGCTGAAGGAGAAGAAGGGCAACCAGGAGTGGTAGTGAACCTGCCAAAGTATAGAACAAGAAGTAGGTTCCTGCGTTGAGGCGTTCGGCTTGATTACCCCATCGGGTAATAATAATAAGGGTTGGAATAAGTGTAGTCTCAAACATAATATAAAATAAAATAATCTCTGTTGCCCCAAAGGCTATAATAAGAAAAGCTTGAAGTGAGGTAAGGAGTATAATATATGAGCGTTGTCGATTAATAGGTTCAGGGTTAATGTGGTTTTGGCTGGCTAGAATCATAAGTGGGAGTAATCAGCATGAGAGTACTAGGAGGGGTGCTGATAATGGATCTGTAGCCAAATATGCGTTGGAGGAGGTTCACCCGGCCTCAGATGTTCATTTTAATCATGTTAAACTCGTGAAAGCAACTAAGAGGCTCTGTGCGGTTGCAGTCGTTCACAAYCACTTAGGGGAGGTTAGTCAAATTATTGGAAATATTATAATGGTGGGAATTAGTACTTTTAACATTGCAGTAAATTAAGGTTCTGCAGTCGGTCGGTTCCATGGGTGCGAGCAGTAGCAACTAGGAGCGCCAGACCCGTGCTAGCTTCACAAGCAGAAAAGGCCAAGAGAAGTATAGGGGCTGTTGAAAATCCGGTGGACTCGAATTGTAGTGTCCACAATGCYARTGCAATAAATAGGGATAATATTATTCCTTCCAAGCACAGGAGTGCGGAGAGTAGGTGGGTTCGGTGGAATGCTAGGCCTATTAGACCTAGAATGAATGCTGAACTAAAGCTAAAATGTACGGGGGTCATAAGGGGGCTGTGGAGTTGAACCGCAATCTTCTGAGTCGAAATCAGAGGTCTTACCTTGGACTAACTCCCTATTCGGCTCACTCTAAGCCGCCCTGGGCTCATTCATAAATTAATCCTAGAGTTAACAAGATTAGGACTGCTGTTACCCAGAAGAATGTTTCAGTAGGGTCGTCGAGTTGATCCCCTCATGGCAGTGGGAGGAGGAGAGCAATCTCCAAGTCAAAAAGAAGAAACAGAATTGCCACGAGAAAAAAACGTAAGGAGAATGGTAGACGGGCGGATCCTAATGGGTCAAACCCGCATTCGTATGGTGACAGCTTTTCTGCGTCCGGGGTTATTTGCGGTAATCAGAAAGCTACAATGGCTAGGACTGAGGATAAGGTTACTGTTATAGCTAAAACGGCCATAATTAAATTCATTATCTTTCCTTGGGGTTTAACCAAGACTGTGTGATTGGAAGTCACTTGTACTAACTTTAATACTAGAAAGATTATGAGCCTCATCAGTAGATTGATACGTAAAGGAATAGTCAAACTACGTCAACAAAGTGTCAGTATCAGGCAGCGGCTTCAAAGCCAAAGTGGTGTTCAGATGTAAAGTGGTATTGGATTTGGCGGAGGAGGCATACTGCCAGGAAAGTTGATCCAATAATAACATGAAGTCCATGGAACCCGGTGGCTACGAAAAATGTTGAGCCGTATACCCCGTCTGCGATTGTGAAAGGTGCTTCATAATATTCTATGGCTTGTAGAGTGGTGAAGTAGAGTCCTAGTAGGATGGTTAATCCTAAAGATTGAACAGCTTGTTTCCGGTCCCCCTCTATAATRCTGTGATGAGCTCATGTTACTGTAACTCCCGATGCTAGTAGTACGGCTGTGTTTAGGAGTGGCACTTCAAAGGGGTCTAAGGGGGTGACTCCCGTGGGAGGTCAGCACCCTCCTAATTCTGGTGTTGGTGCTAGGCTCGCATGGTAAAAGGCTCAAAAGAACCCGAGAAAAAAGAATACTTCGGAAGTAATAAAGAGAATCATTCCGTACCGTAGTCCCTTTTGTACTGGGGGCGTATGATGGCCTTGAAAGGTCCCTTCCCGGATAATATCACGCCATCACTGGAATATGGTGAGAAGTAAAAGAATTAGTCCTAAAGTTATTAATGTTGTTGAATGGAAATGAAATCAAATTGCTAAGCCGGATGTTATTAGCAGGGCAGCAATAGCTCCGGTTAGGGGTCATGGGCTTGGGTCAACTATATGATAGGCATGTGCTTGGTGGGCCATTAAACGTTTTCTTGTAGATATAGCGTTAAAAGAAGTACAAATACATAGGCTTGAATTATTGCGACTGCAATCTCTAATAGCGTTAATAGTAAAAGAACAGTGGTAGTTAGCACTGCTACTGTTGGTATAATAGGTAAAAGAACAAATACAGCTGTGGCAATAAGTTGAATTAGTAAGTGGCCCGCGGTAAGATTGGCTGTAAGACGAACACCTAGAGCTAATGGTCGAATAAATAAGCTAATTGTTTCGATGATAATTAGTACTGGGATCAGCAGAATGGGGGTTCCTTCTGGTAGAAGATGGCCTAGGGCAACTGTTGGTTGATTTCGCATTCCAATAATTACTGTGGCGAGTCATAATGGTACGGCAAGCCCCATATTAAGTGACAGTTGTGTTGTGGGTGTAAAGGTATATGGTAGTAGGCCCACTATGTTTATGGTTATCAAGAAGATTATTAACGAAGCTAATAGAAGTGCTCATTTATGTCCCCGCACGCTCAGCGGAAGTATTAGTTGGCTAGTAAATTGATTAATGAATCAGCCTTGAACAGTAATAAGTCGGTTATTAATTCATCGAGACAAGGGGGCGGGATAGCACACTGAGGGTAACAGAATCGCGAGGGCAATTAATGGGATTCCAAGATATGAAGGGCTTGCAAATTGGTCGAAAAAGCTTACTATCATGGTCAGTTTCAGGATTCAGTTTTGTGTTTTTCAGCACCTACTGGGGTTAGTTCATTTGGTGTAACATGATTCAAGACTTTCGTTGGAATAAGAATTAAGAAGACTAATCAGGAGAATACTAAAATTATGAATCAAGGGCCGGGGTTCAATTGTGGCATTTCACTAGAGGTGGTCGGGAGTCACCAATCTTTGGCTTAAAAGGCCAACGCTTTGTCCAATATTTAGCTTCCTAGCGAGGCGTCTTCTAGTATTAACGAGGATCAGTTTTCGAAGTATTCTAGTGGTACTGCTTCAACTACAATTGGTATAAAGCTATGGTTGGCTCCACAGATTTCGGAGCATTGTCCATAAAATACTCCTGGGTGCGAGGCGATGAAGGCGGTTTGATTAAGTCGTCCTGGGACTGCATCCATTTTTACACCCAGAGATGGAACAGTTCAGGAATGTAGTACATCTTCGGCAGAAACTAAGACACGGATGGGTGACTCTATTGGGATGACTATTCGATGGTCTGATTCCAGGAGCCGGAATTGGCCAGGGGCGAGGTCTTGAGTTGGTACTATATAGGAGTCAAAGCCCAGGTTTTCATAGTCTGTATATTCGTAGCTTCAATATCACTGGTGTCCCATTGCTTTAATTGTTAGGTGAGGGTCATTAATTTCGTCTATAAGATAAAGAATGCGTAGGGAGGGTAGAGCAATTAATACTAAAATAACGGCTGGTAGAATGGTTCATACGATTTCGATTTCTTGAGAATCTAAAATATATTTATTAGTTAGCTTGGTAGAGACTATTGCAACAATAATATATAATACTAAGGTGCTAATTAGGAATACAATCATTAGTGCGTGGTCGTGGAAGTGAAGAAGTTCTTCTATAACGGGTGATGCCGCGTCTTGGAATCCCAGTTGTGTTGGATGTGCCATTAAGCTTTGAGCTTAAGACATGTGGGGGTTTAACCCACGACTTCACCTTGACAAGGTGGAATAATCTACATTTTACTAATGTCTTCATAAGGAAGTGGCAGAGTGGCTATGTGGCTGGCTTGAAACCAGCATATGGGGGTTCAATTCCTCCCTTCCTCGTTAGTTTGATTGAATTTGAACGAATGCTGGTTCCTCAAATGTGTGATAAGGAGGAGGGCAGCCGTGAAGTCATTCCACGTTTGTTGTCGTTAATTCTACAGATAGCACTTCTCGCTTAGCGGCGAAGGCTTCTCATAGAATGAATAGGAATATGATTACAGCCACTAGAGAAATTAGTGACCCGATGGATGACACTGTATTTCATAGGGCATAGGCGTCTGGGTAGTCAGAGTATCGTCGCGGCATGCCTGCTAGGCCAAGGAAGTGTTGTGGAAAGAATGTAAGGTTTACCCCAATAAATATAACCGCGAAGTGGACTTTTGTTCAGGTGCTATGGAGGGTATATCCGCTTAGCAGAGGAAATCAGTGCACAAAGGCTGCTATAATAGCAAATACGGCACCCATTGATAAGACATAGTGGAAATGGGCAACTACATAATAGGTGTCATGAAGGACAATATCGAGTGATGAGTTGGATAAAACAATTCCTGTTAGCCCGCCAACTGTAAACAAGAAGATAAATCCAAGAGCTCACAGTAGAGGCGTTTCTCATTTGATTGATCCCCCGTGAAGGGTGGCTAGCCAGCTAAATACTTTTACGCCTGTTGGGATTGCGATAATTATTGTTGCAGATGTAAAATATGCACGAGTGTCCACATCTATACCAACAGTGAATATATGGTGGGCTCACACAATAAAGCCCAGAAGGCCAATAGCCATCATGGCCCAGACTATGCCTATATAACCAAATGGTTCTTTCTTGCCAGAATAATAAGCTACAACATGAGAAATAATTCCAAATCCTGGAAGAATAAGAATATAGACTTCCGGGTGGCCAAAGAATCAGAATAGATGTTGATATAGGATAGGGTCCCCCCCTCCTGCTGGATCAAAGAATGTAGTGTTAAGGTTGCGGTCTGTAAGAAGTATTGTAATCCCGGCGGCCAAGACAGGGAGGGATAGGAGAAGCAGTACAGCCGTTACAAGTACGGATCAAACGAATAAGGGGGTTTGGTACTGGGAGATGGCTGGTGGTTTTATGTTAATGGTTGTAGTAATAAAATTGATGGCTCCTAAAATTGATGAAACACCTGCTAGATGTAGTGAAAAAATTGTAAGGTCTACTGATGCTCCAGCATGGGCCAGATTACCTGAAAGAGGTGGGTATACCGTTCATCCTGTTCCGGCTCCAGCTTCAACCCCCGAAGAAGCTAACAATAATAGAAACGAGGGGGGTAGTAATCAGAAGCTTATGTTATTTATTCGTGGGAATGCCATGTCCGGGGCTCCAATTATTAGTGGTACGAGTCAGTTTCCGAACCCACCAATAAGAATTGGCATTACTATAAAGAAAATTATTACGAAGGCGTGGGCAGTAACGATAACATTATAAATTTGATCATCGCCTAGAAGCGACCCAGGTTGGCTTAGCTCAGCCCGAATAAGGAGGCTTAAAGCGGTTCCCACTATTCCGGCTCAGGCACCAAATACAAGATAAAGGGTGCCAATGTCTTTGTGGTTGGTAGAGAAGAATCAGCGTGTGATTGCCACAGGTAGGGTAGCCGAGCGTTTAGGCGGTGGGTTGTAGCCCCGAAGACAGAGGTTTAAGTCCTCTTCCTATCAGCCCTGTGGTGAGAACACATTGGATTGCAAATCCGAAGACGCAGACTAATACTCTGCCGGGGCTTTTCCCGCCTTACTGAAGGCGACGGCGGGAAAGGTAGATGGATGCTCGCTGGCTTGAGCGCTTAGCTGTTAACTAAGAGTTTGTAGGATCGAGGCCTTCCCATCTAGTAAGGCCTTAGCTTAATAAAAGTGTCTGATTTGCAATCAGTCGATGCAAGTTAATCCCTTGTAGGTCTTATCAGGGGCTAGAAGATTTTCACTTCTACTTAAAGCTTTGAAGGCTCTTGGTCTAATGTTATCCTAAGCCCCTAGGTGGTGAGTATGAGGATGGTTGGGGTTATGGGCAGCAATCCAAGGGCGGTGATAGTAAAAATGGCAAGGAGGAGGGAGGTTTGTGTTGTGTGGGCCCGTCAGGGGGTGGTTGAGGCTGCGGTGTTAGGGGAAATGGTAAGGGCTATTGCGTAACACAGCCGTAAATAGAAATACAGACTAATCAGAGCGGCGAGGGCCATAACTGTAGCGATAATAGGAAGATCTTGTTTGCCCAGCTCTTGCAGAATCATTCACTTTGGCATAAACCCGGTGAGGGGTGGGAGGCCTCCTAGGGAGAGCATAACAAGGGCAGCCGCTGATGCTAGCACGGGACTTTTTGATCAGCCTGTCGCTAGCGTACTTACTTTAGTCGCTAGAAGTATCTTCAGGGTGAGGAATGCTGCTGAGGTTATAATAATGTATGTTCCTAGGGCAAGCACAGTGAGGTGAGGGGCATATTGAATTACAATCACTATTCAGCCCATATGGGCAATTGAAGAGTATGCTAAGATCTTACGTAGTTGGGTTTGGTTCAGTCCGCCCCAACCGCCTACTAATGTGGATATAACTCCTAGCGTTGTAAGTAGTAGGGGATCAACGGTTTGTGCCACTTGAATAATTAGTGCAAGTGGGGCAAGCTTTTGTCAGGTAGACATGATTAGGCCTGTCAACAAGTCTAATCCTTGCAGAACTTCTGGCATTCAAAAGTGTATTGGTGCGAGTCCAATTTTTAGTGCAAGAGCAGCTGTAAACATTGTGCTGGCAACGGGACTTGAGAGGTTGTTGATGGTCCATTCACCTGTCAGTCAGGCATTCGTAGTGCTAGCAAACAAGATCATAGCCGCTGCAGTGGCCTGAGTTAAGAAGTATTTTGTAGTCGCCTCTACTGCGCGGGGGTGGTGGTGTTGTGCTATAAGAGGGGTAATTGCCAGTGTATTAATTTCCAAGCCCATTCAGGCTAGGAGCCAGTGAGAGCTGGCGAAAGTTAAGGTGGTCCCCAGTCCCAGACTAGAGAGTAGAGCTGTAAGTACATATGGGTTCATTGGTGGGGGAAGGAGTTTAACCGTCATGTTCGGGGTATGGGCCCGAAAGCTTTATTAGCTGACCCCGCCCGTAGAAAGTGGTGTAAAGGAAGCACCAAGAGTTTTGATCTCTTGAGTATGGGTTCAATTCCCTTCTTTCTAGGAATTGAGGGGATTTTAACCCCCGTAAATCACTCTATCAAAGTGGTCCTTGGGTTCTCAGGCACAATTCCCAACTATAGTTGCGGGGGGAGCCCCGCTAGAGCAATGGGTAGGGCAGTGTGCCATAGTACAAAAGCAAGTGTGATGGGAAGAAAGTTTTTTCACACAAGATGTATAAGTTGATCATATCGGAACCGTGGGTAGGAGGCTCGTACCCATAAAAATACGATGGATAGTAGTGCAGCTTTAGCCATAAGATTGATGGTTGTAAGTTCAGGGATGCTGGGAATGTGCGAGGCCCCTAGGAAGAGTACAGCTGAAAGAGTATTTATCAGTAGGATGTTGGCGTACTCAGCCAAGAAGAATAGTGCAAAGGGACCTCCTGCATACTCCACATTAAACCCGGAAACTAGCTCCGACTCCCCTTCAGTGAGGTCAAAGGGTGACCGGTTAGTTTCAGCTAGCGTGGAAATATATCATATTGCTGCTAAGGGTCAGGCGGGGACAAATAATCAAATACTTTCTTGGGCAGAATTAAACGTTTGGAGGGTATAGCCCCCAGAAAAAATAATTGTAGATAGAAGGATTAATCCTAGACTTACTTCATAGGAGATTGTTTGGGCCACGGCCCGTAGGGCTCCAATTAGTGCATATTTTGAATTCGAGGCTCAGCCCGATCCAAGGATGGAATATACTGCGAGGCTCGAGAGGGCTAGAATAAATAAGATCCCTAGGTTAAGATCTGTAACCGGGAGGGGCATAGGTATTGGTGCTCATAGGGTTATGGCAAGGGTCAAGGCAAGCATGGGGGTAGCCAGGAATAGAAAGGGGGACGATGCGGATGGTCGGATGGGTTCCTTGATGAACAGCTTAACTCCATCGGCGATGGGCTGTAGGAGACCGTAGGGTCCTACAATGTTTGGACCTTTCCGCAGTTGTATAAACCCTAGTACTTTTCGTTCAACTAATGTTAGGAAGGCTACCGCCAGAAGCACAGGTACGATGTAGGCTAAGGGATTAATCAGATGGGTAATTAAGATGTTTATCATAAACTGGGAAGAGGACTTGAACCTCTGGTTAAAAGGGCTTAGGCCTTTCGCAATTTACCATGCTCTGCCACCCCAGTATGTCCTTATTTTGGCCAGCTGGGTTTTGGCCCTCCCTTTATTTTATTTATCTGTCTTCATAAATTAGGGGTGGGGCGTACCTCAAGCATGGGCCCCCCTTCTCCGATCCTTTCGTACTAGAAGAAGCAGCGTTACAGATAGAAACTGACCTGGATTGCTCCGGTCTGAACTCAGATCACGTAGGACTTTAATCGTTGAACAAACGAACCCTTAATAGCGGCTGCACCATTAGGATGTCCTGATCCAACATCGAGGTCGTAAACCCCCTCGTCGATATGGACTCTGGGAGAGGATTGCGCTGTTATCCCTAGGGTAACTTGGTTCGTTGATCGGCTTCGTCAGCCGGATCATGATTGGTCAGATGTTCTGCGGCCTAGAGATGTCTCTCTTAGCTTTAGGATGTTTTCCCAGTCCACCTGGAGGCTCTTTTTTCCTCCGTGGTCGCCCCAACCGAAGGTAAAAAATCACTACCCACAAAGTTTCTGCTTTTTATTAAGTTGCTTGACGTGGCTGATTCTTGTACCTTAAGCTCCAAAGGGTCTTCTCGTCTTGTATGATTACACCCGCTTCTGCACGGGTAGATCAATTTCACTGACTGGAGGGGGGAGACAGTTAAGCCCTCGTTTAGCCATTCATACAGGTCTCCATTTAAGAGACAAGTGATTGCGCTACCTTTGCACGGKCAAAATACCGCGGCCGTTGAACTTGTAGTCACTGGGCAGGCTGGACCTCCTATACTTGGTTGTGTTGCAGGAGGCGATGTTTTTGGTAAACAGGCGAGGCTTGTGTTTGCCGAGTTCCTTTCCCTTCTTTTAGTCTTTCCTTTAATAGCACACCAGTGTGGGGGTAACGATGGGTTAATTGTGGGTTCTTCCTGGTTTTGTTGTAATACACATTACTCTCTCGGGTTGAGTTCGTTAATTGCCAATGGTTGGTCCGGTTTGGCTTACACCTGTGCTTGGAGAAGGGCTGGCCTTCTTGTTACTCATTTTAGCATAGTCTCTCCCATGTGGGCATGGGCTGGCCTAATAATATTTAGGGGAGTAAGATTTCTTGTCGGAATAATAAACTTATTTCTGTCTGAGCTTTAACGCTTTCTGTTTAGATGGCTGCCTTTAGGCCCACTAGAACAGGATGTCTTATGTATTATGATCTTTATCCTCCTGAAAAGGTTGTGTCCTTTGTTAAAGGGGCTGTACCCCCTTCAACTAACTCTCATATATTTCCCTCTAATATCTTTTTATACTTTTTGACCCAGGGAGTACGAGGCTGAACTTCTATTCACTTCTTAGGCAACCAGCTATCACCAAGTTCGGTAGGTCTGTCACCTCTACCCGGAGCTCTTCCCACTCTTTTGCCACAGAGACGGGTTGGCCCTTAATAGGCTGTCTCGGGGTAGCTCACTTGGTTTCGGGGTTTCAAACTAAAGGTCTCTTTGCTTGGGTATACTGGCTAAATCATGATGCGAAAGGTACAAGATTTAATCTTTGCTTTTTGGTGCTTATATAAGTTATTTCATTACTCTTTCAGCTTTCCCTTGCGGTACTATTTCTATTGCTCCGGGTGTAACCTTTTCTGTCGCCCATACTAAGGTAAAAGAATGATTTAATTTTTGGTGTTAGGCTTATTTTGTTTTATTTACATTGTTTAGTTATTGGGTAATCGAGCTAGCTGTTTGGCTCAGGGCGATCCAACTTGCATGGATGTCTTCTCGGTGTAAGTGAGATGCTTGACTGACTCAGCCACACCCTGGGTTTTATCCAAGTGCACCTTCCGGTACACTTACCATGTTACGACTTGCCTCCCCTTGTCAGTGCTATTATGTTATTCACCTTCGATGCGTTTTGACGGGGGAGAGTGACGGGCGGTGTGTACGCGTCTCAGAGCCGGGTTCAAAGGGACACTCTATTTCCCTTTTACTACTAAATCCTCCTTCAAGCACTATTTCACAGTGCATATCCGTAATATTCTGTGGCAGAAAATGTAGCCCATTTCTTCCCACCTCATGCGCTACACCTCGACCTGACGTTCTGGGCTGTGCCCATTTTGCTTACTTTGTACCCTTCACAGGGTAAGCTGACGACGGCGGTATATAGGCTGGGTTGGCTAGAAGTGGTGAGGTTAGACGGGGGTTATCGGTTCTAGAACAGGCTCCTCTAGGGGGGTCTGAGACACCGTCAGGTCCTTTGGGTTTCAAGCTGATGCTCGTAGTACCCTGGCGGGCATCTCATCGTATTTAGATGCCTAAGTTTACGGCTGAGCATAGTGGGGTATCTAATCCCAGTTTGTTTCTCAGCTTTCGTGGGGTCAGGTTGGTTATTAAAGCTACTTTCGCATATAGGACCTCGGATACCCAGAAGCGTATGACGGCCAAGGGACCATTTGGCTTTAAAAAATTCTGTTAGCCCTTAACCACCCTTTACGCCGTTAAAATATCAACTAGGGCCTCTCGTCTATCCGCGGTGGGTGGCGCGAGTTTTACCGGCCCAATATAACGCTATCTGAGTCAAGTTTTCTCTTATGGCTTAATATTTATCTCTGCTGAATACCCCTGGGGGTGTGGCTCGGCTAGGCGTCCTGGGCTAGTACTTGTGCCTGATGCCCGCTCCTCGTCCCCGGGGAGGGGGAGTGAGGGCATACTCTCTGGGTTGCGGAGACTTGCATGTGTAAGTTGGGTTAGAGATGATAATAAGGTCGGGGCCACGCCTTTGTGCACGCGGAGTTTTTTAGGTCTCGTCCTAGCATCTTCAGTGCTATGCTTTAAATTAAGATACGCTAGCGCTAAAAAATGTTAGAAAATTAAGTGTGGGGCTCCTTTTTACAAAATTTTAGTAGGGATTCATACGTGATTAGCAAATACGAAAAATAAAAGTGGGTGCACATATATATATATATATATATATAACGCGGCATGCCAAWTTATACTTCAACTTATTGGCTGATACGTTCTCGGGTCCTTCTTGCTTTAGGGGTTTGACAAGAATAACAGGATTTACTGAGCGTAGGGGGGTAGGGGGGTTTGACGCGCGAAAACCCAAAAGGGGGGCACTATATAAGGATAAGTTAAACAAGAAATAAATATGTATGCACCTGAATAAATATAATGGGGTTCTTAAATTATGTCTTACGATGGTGAATATTTGTTATCACATACAAGGAAAATGCTCAACCTTAATCAGTATTTGAGCCTGCACTYTGAGATGCAAGATGAGATGAAGAAAAAAAAGAGAACGTTATGCATATAAGAGAAGCTTTGCTAGGTGGGTAATGAACCGTATGTACCACACCACTGGCTTAATCAGATGCCAGTATAATTATCCGAATGGGGGATACTCCAGKTGTACCCCTGAAATAGGAACCAGATGCCAGTAATAGTTCACAGTGTGCAACCCCCACACCCTGTGTCCCTGATTCCATCATGCATGATGTGCCTTAATGTAAATCGTTGGTGGTTTCTTACTACATTAATATTTTCTAATACAATTTTAGCTAGGTATTTCAAGGAAAGATTTGAGGTCAAGTTTTAAGGGATTAATATATTACCCGGCTTAATGTAGTAGTATTTCTGTGTCTTAATTTTATGCTTATGTACGTCTTAAAATTTAGTACTTGCTTTGTGGTTAAAATATTAAGTTGGTGATTATACATACATGTATTAGCACATTATTGTAAAATTATGCATATTATGTACTAAACCATAAAGGGTGACATATCCC